TTAATTAAATCAAAATTTTGAAAAGATGAATAAATTGGTTTATATAAAAAGGAGGCTATAAATATTCCGAAAGAAACCAGACTGACTGAAAAAGTTGCATCTTTCCAAAATTCACACCAATCTGTCGAACCCTTTGAATTTTGATGTAGAAGGTTAATAGAAGGAGCTAACCATCTTTCTAATAGATCTGTTCCGTCTTGATTAAAAGGAATTCCTATAGATCCAACAAACAAAGTAAAGAGTACTAATACAAGTAACGAAAATAACATAGTATTGCCCGATTCATAAGGATAGGAAAAAGTCTTTTTATTATCAAAATAACCAATATTAATAAAAGGCTGTCCCCCGTTTCTTTTTTTTACATTCTTATCACTTTGATGTGTTTTTTTGGAAAAAGAACTTTCATTTTTTTTTATTCTTAATAAACGAAAATTTTTGTTAATTCTTTTTGAAGACCCTTTTCCCCATAGAGATATTGAATAGAAAAAGATATTTTGATTGCCACTGTAATTTTGAAAATAAACGTTTAAATGCCCCTCAAAAGTAAGTAAATAGATCCGAAACATATAAAATGCGGTTAATCCCGCGGTGATCCAAGCTATTATTGCGAAAATCGGCGAATACAACCAACTATCATTAAGAATTTCATCTTTTGACCAAAAACAAGCAAGAGGTGGAATACCACAAAGAGAAAATGTACCTAATAGAAAAGAGGTTTTGGTAATCGGTACATATTTTGTTAAACCACCCATAAGAACCATATTCTGATTTTTATCGGGGGAATAGCCAACAATACTTTCCATTGAATGAATAACAGATCCAGACCCCAAAAATAATAATGCTTTGGAATAAGCATGAGTAATCAAATGAAATAAAGCACTTCGATAAGATCCCATTCCTAAAGCTAACATCATATAACCCAATTGAGACATTGTCGAATAAGCTAAACTCCTTTTAATGTCTTTTTGAGCAAGAGCTAAAGTAGCTCCTAATAATAGTGTGATTATGCCTATCAACGAGATAAAATCTATTATATAAGGTATAACTACGAAAAGGGGAAGAAGGCGAGCTACAAGAAAAACCCCCGCTGCTACCATAGTAGCAGCATGGATAAGAGCAGAAATGGGAGTGGGCCCCTCCATAGCATCAGGTAACCATACATGAAGAGGAAATTGTGCAGATTTAGCAGCAGCGCCAGCAAATAATAGAACAGCACACAGGGTAACAAATGGAAAATTGACTTGATTATTGTAAACCAAGTTATTGAACATTTCAAATAAATCCCGAAATTCAAAACTACCTGTTATCCAAAAAAAACCAAAAATTCCTAATAATAAACCAAAATCCCCTACACGATTAGTTACAAACGCTTTTTGACAAGCAGTTGCTGCAAGAGGTCGTGTGAACCAAAACCCTATTAATAGATAGGAACACACTCCAACCAATTCCCAAAAAATATAAATTTGTATCAAATTTGAACTAATAACTAATCCCAACATGGAAGTACTGAAAAAACTCATATAAGCAAAAAACCTCAAGTATCCTTGATCATGAGCCATATAATTATCACTATAAAGAAGAACCGTAATTCCAACAGTAGTGATTAACATTAACATAATAGAAGAAAGTGGATCAATCAAGTAACCGAATTCTAAAGAAAAATCATTATCGAGCGTCCAGGACCATACATATTGATAAATCGAACTACTATTTATTTGCTCAAGAGAAAGATTAGTTGAAAAAATCATAACTATACTTAACAATAAAATAGTCGAAAGAGTCCATAGACGACGAAGATTTTTTATTGCTGTCGGAAAAAGAAGAAGTCCCACTCCTATTAACATAGGAACTGGAAGCAGAACGAGAGGTATGATCCACCCATATTGATATATCTGTTCCATAAAAAAGTTTTTTCATTTTTAATTAATATTAATTAGTTCCGATTTTTAATTAATATTAATTAGTTCCGATTTTACCCCTTTTCAAGGACTCAAGATCAATAAAAAGGTAAAGATATGCACTAAGTTAACCCAACTTAAATCGCATTTTTTCATTTTGATTTCTTTTTATATTTTATACTTATTGTTATTCATTCTGAGGTTCTGCTAAATACTTTAAATATTCAAATCAAGAAGTGCCAATTGGTCAAATGAAAGAGATTGATTACCAGTCCACTTGAAATTTGAAAATTCAAGCCAAATTCGGCATATTTTTCCTGAGTTAAACAAATCACTAAGAATAGCCTTAGTAATATTTATTGAAATTTTCCCATTTATTTCACTTATCTTATCTATTTTTTCTATTCTTTTAAATTTTTCTAACAAAATATTATTTAGAAAAGAAATACATAATGAATTAGAAAAGCGGAGATCTTTTTTGAACAATAGATGTCTTTCACATCCAGCTAGCAATCTCTTAATTCTTATTTAAATGGCAGTTCCAAAAAAACGCACTTCTGCATCAAAAAAGCGTATTCGTAAAAATCTTTGGAAAAAAAAGGGATATTGGGCAGCGTTAAAAGCGTTTTCCTTAGGAAAATCTCTTTCTACTGGAAATTCAAAAAGTTTTTGTGCGACAAACAAATAAAATACGTAACAAAACGTAAGACGTTGGAATAATTTCGGCCCCTTGACCCATTCCATTTCCTGTTTATTAATTCAACAGGAAATGGAATTTAGTACGCTATTCTAACTTATTATACTTATAATACTTATAATTTAATTTAATAATTTTTAATTTAATAATTATATATATTTTTTTATTTTTTGGTTTCACTTTACACTTTATTTAAATCAAATAAATCAAAAAGAGTTCATTAAAACAAAAATATTTTTTTGAGGGGGTTCTATTCCTTAATTCTGTAAGACTCTCCTTTTTTCAAAGAAGTTCAGTCGAGGAAAGCTGAAAATACACACTAAAACTAAAACCCTAAACGAAAATAATGAACCTTCAAACATTTATTTGAAGGAATCCTTTTCATCAATTTCTAAAAAATATTGCACCCAATTGAATTCTTAAATCTAGACGATTTTTTCTTCATAGGCTATTATGAGTTCAAGACAAGCCGCTATGGTGAAATTGGTAGACACGCTGCTCTTAGGAAGCAGTGCTAGAGCATCTCGGTTCGAGTCCGAGTAGCGGCAGGGCATCTCCTAAAACAAAGTAATTAGATCTTATAATGAATTTAATTTCCTATTTCGATTTTATAATTAGAATTAAGGGACTCTTTTTTTTTTTTTTTTATGATATTTTCAACCTTAGAGCATGTATTAACTCATATTTCTTTTTCGACCATTTCAATTCTAATTACAATTTATTTGATAAACTTTTTAGTCGATGAAATCGTAAAACTATATGATTCATACAAAAAAGGCCTGATAATCACTTTTTTCTGTATAACAGGGTTATTGATCACTCGTTGGATTTATTCGGAACATTTTCCCTTAAGCAATCTATATGAATCATTAATCTTTCTTTCGTGGGGTTTTTCCTTTTTTCATATAGTTCCATATTTCAAAAAAGATCAAAAATCTCTAAGTACAATAATTGGACCAAGTGCTATTTTGACCCAGGGCTTTGCTACTTCAGGCCTTTTTACTGAAATACACGAATCCACAATTTTAGTACCTGCTCTTCAATCCGAATGGCTAATAATGCACGTAAGTATGATGATATTAGGCTATGCATCCCTTTTATGTGGATCATTATTATCAGTATCAGTTCTGGTCATTACAGTTAGAAAAAAAATAAAGTTCTTTTCTACGAGTAATCTATTAAATTTAAATGAGTCATTTTTCGTCGATGAAATGGAATATATGAATGAAGGAAATAATGTTTTACAAAAAAATTCTCTTTTTTCTCCAAAGAATTATTACAGGTCTCAATTGATTCAACAATTGGATTATTGGAGTTATCGGGTTATTAGTCTAGGATTTATCTTTTTAACCATAGGAATGCTTTCTGGAGCAGTATGGGCTAACGAAGCATGGGGATCCTATTGGAGTTGGGACCCAAAAGAGACTTGGGCTTTTATTACTTGGATCACATTTGCGAGTTATTTACATACTCGAACAAATATCAAATTTACGAGTACAAATTCAGCAATTGTAGCGTCTATTGGCTTTCTTATAATTTGGATATGTTATTTTGGTGTCAATCTATTAGGAATAGGACTACATAGTTATGGTTCATTTACATTAACATCTAATTGAATTCAAAAAGTAGTTCTTACGAATAGGAATCAAAAAGTTTCCAATACGTATCAGATAAAAAAACTTTGTGTGAACTGGCGAGAACCCCGCGAATCAAATATTATAGTCATTCGCGGGGTTCTCGCCAGTTCAAATTGCGTCTTTTTTACTTAACATAAGAGAAGAAGAAGAAAAAGCCGTCTTCTCTTTTTGTCGTTGTACAACGAACACTTTTCAAATTATACGATTTTGTTTATTTGTTTTCTTTATTTATAAAAGCTATCTAGAAAAAGAATTAGATAGAATAACTTCCGTTTTTTCAACTGATAATGAAAGAGCGAAATCGGGGTACATACCAATACCTAGTACGGGTAAAAAAATCGAGATTGAAAGAAATAACTCTCGCGGTCCAGAATCAAAAAAATAAGAGTTTGAAACATTAAATATCTTGTATCCATAGAACATCTGGCGTAACATAGATAATAAATAAATAGGAGTTAATAACATTCCAATTGCCATTACAAAAGTAATTAGGAGTTTTGTCATTAAAAGATATTTTGGACTAGTAATTAGTCCAAAAAAGACTATTAATTCGGCAATAAAACCACTCATACCCGGTAATGCAAGGGAGGCCATCGAAAAGCTACTGAACATTGTGAATATTTTTTCCATTGGGATGGCTATTCCACCCATTTCGTCAAGATAAACAAGACGTATTCGATCATAAGTCGTTCCGGCCAAGAAAAAAAGTGCAGCACCAATAAATCCATGAGAGATTATTTGTAAAAGGGCTCCATTTAGTCCCATATCGGTGATAGAACTAATTCCTATAATTATGAAACCCATATGAGATACAGAGGAATAGGCTATTCTTTTTTTTAAATTCTGTTGACCGATAGATGTTGAAGCTGCATAGATTATTTGGATTGCGCCTACTATCATAAACCAAGGGGAAAATATAGAATGAGCATGGGGAAATAATTCCATATTGATGCGAACTAATCCATACGCTCCCATTTTTAATAAGATTCCGGCTAGAAGCATACAAGTACTATAATGCGCTTCTCCATGGGTATCTGGTAACCATGTATGTAGGGGTATGATTGGCAATTTTACAGCAAAAGAAATAAGAAATCCAATATATAATATTATTTCCAAGACCACAGGATAGGTCTGGTTGGCTAATCTTTCCAAATTTAATGTTGGTTCAGTAGAACCATATAAACCGATACCCAGAACTCCCATTAAAAGAAAAACAGAACCCCCTGCCGTGTACAAAATAAATTTTGTAGCCGAGTACAGACGTTTTTTTCCTCCCCACATAGATACAAGTAGATAAACAGGAATTAATTCTAACTCCCACATGAGGAAAAAAAGTAAAAGGTCTCGAGAAGAAAATAATCCTATTTGTCCACTGTACATTGCTAACATCAAGAAATGAAATAATCGTGAATCTCGAGTAACTGGCCAAGCCGCTAAAGTAGCTAAAGTAGTGATGAATCCGGTGAGTAAAATGGGTCCTATAGAGAGTCCATCTATTCCTAATCTCCAATGGAAATCAAAAGAATCGATCCATTTATAATCCTCCACTAGCTGGATTAATGGATCATCTGATTGGAAATGATAACAGAATACATAAGTCGTTAAAAGAAGCTCTAATAATGAGATAAATATAGTATACCATCGGATTGATCTATTTCCTCTGTGTGGAAGAAAGAAAATTAAGGAACCCATAAATATGGGCAAAACTGCAATTATTGTTAAGCAAGGAAAATGATTCGTGGTAAAGACAAGATAGACTTGGGCCAGAAAAACCCGTGCTCAAATCAAATTCAAATATTTTACGCACGGGTTTTGTCGGTAAAAAAAAACAAGAAAATGGAATCAAGTAGAGTTTTATGGAACGTATCAATAAGCTAGACCCATACTGCGAGTTGTTTCATGCCATAAATAAACTCGAACACTCAAGAAATCCGTTGGACAGGCGGATTCACATCTCTTACAACCAACACAGTCCTCGGTCCTTGGAGCAGAAGCAATTTGTTTAGCTTTACATCCGTCCCAGGGTATCATCTCTAATACATCGGTGGGGCACGCTCGGACACATTGAGTACATCCTATACATGTATCATAAATCTTTACTGAATGTGACATTGGATCTATACGTTTTTGAACGTCATAAATTTTCGGTCTAGTTAAATTCGAGATGAATCCTATATTTAGATACCAGACGAATCAATGAGTGATCAGAATCAATCCGCTTCCGAATTTGTTTATGAGCGAAGACCAAAATACTTTGATTTCTTATGTTTTTGCAACCAAGATCATATCTTACCCGTATCAAACCGACTAATTTCAATCAATTTATGAATATTCCAATTTCGTTTATATGATTAATACTATTTATTCAACAAATTGGATTGGTTAATACGAGTTGATTTTCTGTTACGATAAATTGATGAAACAATAGCCGACCCAATGGCTGCTTCAGCGGCTGCAATAGCTATAACAAAAATTGAGAAAATGTCTCCTCTTAATTGACGACTATCAAAAATATCAGAAAATGTTACAAAATTGATATTAACTGAATTTAATATAAGTTCAAGACACATAAGAGCTCTAACCATATTTCGACTTGTGATCAATCCATAGACACCAATAGAAAATAAATAGGCACTCAAAACAAGTATATGTTCGAGCATCATTAACCAACTCCTTATCAATCTTGATTCATCTCAATCTGAACAATAATTGAATTGATTCGATTCGAATCTAACAAGTATGGAATAAAACAAGAGATATCGATTGGTAATCGATAAAACGATTATAACATTCCCCTTCCATTAATTGGATTTTTTTTTAATTACTCCTTTGAAGGGTTTATTATTGACGAGCTATAGCAATTGCACCTATTAAAGTGACTAAAAGAATTATTGAAATGAGTTCAAATGGAAGAAAAAAATCTGTTGATAAATGAATTCCGATTTGTTGACTATTAATTATCAAATCTTGTTCTAGAATCTGATTTGATTTTGTAGTCCAAAGGATCCCATACCAAGACGTATCTAGAATAGTAGTGATTAGTAAAATAAAAAGACTTGTACAAACCATTGAAGTAACTCGATCCCCAACGGTCCAAAGATGAAAATCTTTGTAATATTCTGAACCATTCATAAACATTACAGCAAAAATGATTAAAACATTGATAGCTCCCACATAAATAAGGAGCTGCGCAGCAGCTACAAAATACGAGTTTGATAGAATATAGAATAAAGATATACAAAAAAGAACCAATCCCAACGAAAAAGCCGAATAAATTGGATTCGGAAATAATACTACTGCTAGACTTCCTAATATAAGACCCGATCCCAGAAAGACTAAAAGAAAATCATGTATTGGTCCAGGTAAATCCATTTTTTATAGAAAAAAAGAAATCAAAAAATTTCATGCCCTTGTTGACCTGACCAGGAAAAAAGAAGTTATCCTAAATTAGGATCTTTCTTAATTGAATGAAATTTCAATGGGGGGTGGTGTGGATTGATGTAAATACAGTTCGTAGGCTAGGCTTTTTCTTAAAAACAGAGGTTGAAACTATCCATTTTGAAATCATTATTCGAATAGAAATCATTTTCAATCAAAATGAAGCCACGATTCTCGCCGTTCTTGACCAAGCAAAAGCCTCATTACTTTAGATCAAAAAGCTATTTTGGATTTGGAAATGGTTTTTGAATCAAGAATCTTCTAGATTTTGTGAATTCGAAGAAAATCTTCTAGATTTTGTGAATTCGAAGAAATTGTTCGAATTGTGGAATCGTCAATTATTGACACCGGTAACCGACCTAAAGCAATTTGATTATAATTCAATTCGTGTCGATCATAAGTAGAAAGTTCATATTCTTCAGTCATTGATAAACAATTTGTTGGACAATATTCAACGCAATTACCACAAAATATACAGATGCCAAAATCAATACTGTAATTAAAGAGTCGTTTCTTTCGAATATTCGTTTCCAATTTCCAATCTACAACGGGTAGATCTATAGGACATACACGAACACATACTTCACAAGCAATGCATTTATCAAATTCAAAGTGAATTCGGCCTCGGAAACGTTCCGATGTGATCAATTTTTCGTAGGGGTATTGAATAGTTACAGGTAAACGATTTGCGTGGGACAGGGTAATCATGAAACCTTGACCAATGTACCTGGTGGCTCGGATTGTTTGTTGACCAGAATTCAAGAACTGAGTTAGCATAGGGAACATATCGAAATATCTATAAATAATTTGACTTGTTTCTTTCTCTTGTTTGAGACAAGTTGTGAAAATAGAATATTCTATTCCTTTACAATGAAAGAAGTTGGGACGAAGTTGTTAATAATAGATTACCTAGAGAAATAGGTAAAAGAGATTTCCATCCAAGATTTAATAGTTGGTCTATTCTCAATCTCGGTAAAGTCCATCTTGTTGCAATAGAAATGAACAAGAACAAATAAGTTTTAGCTAATGTAATAAAGATACCGATTATTGTGCCAAAAACTTGACTTCTTTTATTCATGTCAAAAAACTCAGTAACGAATAGATGTGGAATAGAAAGATTCCAACCCCCCAAGTAAAGAACTGTTACAAATAATGAAGAAACTAGTAGATTTAGATACGAAGCAACATAAAATAAACCAAATTTGATACCTGAATATTCGGTTTGATAGCCTGCTACTAATTCTTCTTCTGCTTCTGGTAAATCAAAGGGCAATCTCTCACACTCGGCTAGAGATGAAATTAGAAAAACGATAAACCCTATAGGTTGACGCCACAAATTCCACCCCCAAAGACCATATTTTGACTGCACTTCAACTATATCAACCGTACTTGAACTGTTAGATAATCATAGTCGATGATAACATCACTGTTCCCATCGCTATTACAGAACCGTACATGAGATTTTCACCTCATACGGCTCCCCAGAGATCACAAATAAATCTAAGGACCTTTCAACATTCTTTATCTTGATGTGACCTTTCAACATTCTTTATCTTGATGTGTAGGATCGATAGAGAGTCAAACTCTTATCCTAAAGCCTAGAATTAGACCAATGGAATTCTGTCTGCTAGATTTATAGTAAAATAGTGCTTCTGAATTGATCTCATCTTTTAAGAATTCTCATTTTTCTTTATTGATTAATAACTTTATCCTTGAATAAAAACAGAGTTTCCTTTTTGAAATTCTAGTCTTTCCATTTTATTTCGTTCCGATTCTCCTTTCTCATAATCTCATAAAAAGGGACATTACCCCAAAAGTAAAAGATTTCTTCGTTCTTTATAGTTATTTAATTAATCGGTGGATAGGAACATACTCTGGATCGAAATCTTGGGGAGTACTTCTTAATCATTTCTACCAACTTAAAGCCCCAATTCGAATTACTTTTCTATAAAGAAAAAGTAATATCCTGTTCGATAATTTACAGAATCTCCATTACTAATCCTTTGTGTATCTTGGTCTTCCTAACCATCCACTCATCATTTTTTGAATTGGTAATACATCTGTGGGAATAGTTAGTAAAACCCCCATACAATTGATCTTTTGAACCCGCTTCAAGCCATAATGACTAATCAATCAATCTTGGAGTAAACAGTCTCGGCTGCTTATGTTTGCTTTCACTTAATTCTCGTACATAGGAAATGAGGTTGAATTCTTTTAACAGCCAATTTTTAAGCCGTTTTATTTCACTCATATAACTATCTGGTTTAGTTCATCCATCCCAACGATAATGATGAATAAAAAAAATGGATATTCAACTCATTTAGCTCTCTTGCTAGAAAGAAAAGAACTAGGCGAATTTTTATGTCTCACCGAATCGCACGTAGAGATATTGATAATACACATAGAGTTAATGGTATTTCATAACTAATTGATTGAGCAGCAGCCCTTAATCCACCTAAAAAAGAATATTTATTATTTGATCCATATCCCGACATCAGAAGTCCAACGGGAGCAAGACTTGAAACGGCGATCCATAAAAAAACACCAATACTAAGATCGGCTAGAAGAAAGTGATAGCTAAAAGGAATTACTGAATAACTTAGTAAAATAGATATTACTGCTATAGCTGGCCCGATACTGAATAAACGAATATCCCCCCTAGATGGAAGAAGATTCTCCTTGAAAAGGAGTTTTGTACCATCTGCTAGAGCTTGAAAAATTCCCAAAGGCCCGGCGTATTCGGGTCCAATACGTTGTTGTATCCCTGCAGATATTTCTCTTTCTAACCAAACAATTATGAGTACACCCAATGTAATTCCTAATACAAGAGTGAAAATAGGGACAAGGATCCATATGATCCCATAGACTTCTTTTAAGGATTCCAATGTGGAAAAAGAATAGATAGCTTGTATTTCTGTTGTATCCATTATCATTTCAACGATCAACTTCTCCCATAATGATATCTATGCTACCTAGTATCGTCATAATATCAGCCAATTTCATCCTTTTAACTAACTGAGGAAGAATTTGCAAGTTGATAAAACCCGGCGGGCGAATTTTCCATCTCCAAGGAAAAACACTCTGATCCCCTATCAAAAAAATTCCCAATTCCCCTTTTGGGGCTTCGACTCTTACATAAAGTTCTTGTTTGGACAATTCAAAGGTTGGCGAAGGTTTTTTACTAATAAATCGATATTCAAAATCATTCCATTCAGGATCTTTTATCTTACCAAAGCGTCGGATTTCTAAATTCTCATATGGTCCTCCCGGAATTCCTTCCAGAGCCTGTTGGATAATTTTTATGGATTCTATCATTTCACTGATTCGTATTAAATACCGAGCTAATGAATCCCCCTCTTTTTGCCATTGAATCTCCCAATCAAATTCGTCGTAACATTCATAACGATCAACTTTACGAAGATCCCATTGTATTCCGGAAGCTCGTAACATTGGCCCTGATAAACCCCAATTTAGTGCTTCTTCCGCACCAATAATGCCTATGCCTTCAACTCGTTCTAAAAAAATGGGATTCCGTGTAATAAGCTTTTGATATTCAGCAACCCCAGTTAAAAAATAATCGCAAAAATCCAAACATTTATCTATCCAGCCATGAGGTAGATCAGCAGCGACTCCCCCGATACGAAAAAAATTATGCATCATACGCATACCGGTAGCAGCTTCGAACAGGTCATATATCAATTCTCGTTCTCGAAAAATATAGAAGAAAGGGGTCTGTGCCCCAATATCTGCCATAAAAGGGCCGAGCCATAACAAATGGGAAGCGATACGACTCAACTCCAACATAATAGCTCTGATATAGCTAGCTCTTTTAGGTACTTGAATGTTGCCTAGCTGCTCGGGTCCATTTACGGTTATTGCTTCTGTGAACATAGTAGCTAAATAATCCCAACGCGTTACATAAGGCAAATATTGTATAATTGTTCGATTTTCCGCAATCTTCTCCATCCCTCTATGTAAATAACCCAATATTGGTTCACAGTCAATAACATCTTCACCATCGAGAGTAACGATCAGTCGAAGAACACCGTGCATTGATGGGTGGTGAGGACCCATATTGACTATCATGAGGTCCTTTCTTGTAATTGGCACAATCATAAGTTTTTTCCCGAGTTATTCTTCCATGCATTGCTGAAATTAAAAAGAAGTTCATCAAAATGTAAACAATTAAGTCCAAATGGTATCACGCTTCAGATTAACGAGTTTTTCTCTCTCGAATATTCAACTCCCCAATTAATTCTTTATAGCGTCCTCTACTCTTTTTTGACAAATAGGCCAGTAGTCGTTGCCGTTTTCCCAAAATTTTTCGCAAACCTCTCTGAGATGAAGAGTCCTTTTTGTGCAATTCCAAATGTGAAGTAAGTTTCCTTATCTTAGTGGTGAAACTGAATACTTGAAATTCAACAGACCCCGTGTTTTCTTCCTTCTTTTTTTGAGAAATAACCGAAATGAACGAATTTTTTACCATAAAAAAGATTCCCTTTTCTCTTTTTACAGATATGGATTTTACTGATCAGTAATAATAATGCCATTACGGTATATACAATAAACAAATCCGAAGTTCTTTCGAATAAACAAATCCGAAGTTCTTTCGAAACTCCTATTCAAATCAATCAATCCAATTTGAAATTGGATTTAGATAGGAATAGAAAAGAATTGGTCCATTGAAGATGAGAGACCTAAAATCAAGAAGGTTCTGTTGATTCATTTCGAGATCTAATTCAGACATTATTTATTTCATATTGGATACTGACATGTGATTCATCTATGTATTTGTTTGCTTTCATATACCCTATATTATTATATTATATTATATCTAGAATTAGATTCTATTAGAATTAGATTCTATCTATAGAGTATAGGATATATAGAAGAAGTGTATTATCCACGGATTTTCAATCGTGGATACAGACGGATCCTTAACATACTGAAACAGCTGCCAGTATTGGTATCAAACCAATAACGACTTATACAAGCTAAATCTTCTAATCGATAATTAGGCCAAAGAAAGAATTTGAATTTCATTAATCTCATTTTCTCTACATCAAGGTAGTTTTTATCGTGTGAAACTTGGCTGATGTTTTGTACGCTCTTTTCGTTGCAAAATACTAGATTTTTATCTACATCATTTCGAGTCTTTGAATTGAAACAAATTAGAATTCGTAATTTTCTACGACGGCTAAACGATAAAATGTTTTCAGGAACAAGCAAATCAAAGTGATTTTTGTTTCTCTTTCCAGTTATTCCTTGATGTGGTGAAATAGCTTCATCTAAAATTTTTTTAGAAACATATCGTTGCTCTTGGTATTTTCGATTAGTTTGATGCTTATTCTTATGAACCAACGAAATACCTATGGTTTGATACATAATCATTTGTCCATCTTTTTTTCCAGATATACGAATGGGTTCTATAATCAATATTCCCCTTTTCAGCAATTCTGTAAGAGTTAAATTCTTCTGAATCAGCATTAAATCGAAACTCATTTCTCTCTTTTGAATCGAGGATATAGTAATCTGTCTTGGATCTATCAGTCTAAGCAGGAGACAATATACCTTGATATTATTGATCAGTCTTTGGTGCAAGGTACCGTCCAATCTCAATTGAAAAAGCAAATAGCGTTTCAGGAAGAGATTGAGTTCTGCTTTCGTGTTACTTTTGTATTGTTTTTTCTTTTTCTCTTTTTTCATGTCTGATCTTGCATAATTTTCGTCAATATCTTTTTGTTGTGGGAGAACGGATCTAAGATCTCCTCGCGTTGTGGGTTCTTTTTCTTCTTGATTTCGATGCTCTTTATTCGATGCTATCAAAAAACTGCTTTTTTCTTTTTCGTTGATCTTTTTCTTTTCATTACTATTTTGATTTCTATTCAAATTGAAAAAGACAAATTTGCTTGGTATAACCCAAGGTCTCGTTTTGTATGCAGTATAAAGGAACACCAGTTCTGGGAAGAACCAAAGTTCCAGATTCGATATGGGACGCTTCAGCATTTTTTCATTCATTCCCATCCAATCAAAAAATCCTTTCGGGGATTTTGGTGAATTGATTTCTGGAATCATAAGATAAAAAAGATCTTTTTTATGAATTATTTGAGAATTTTTAGTACGAATTTGAGTATTTTGATTTCTATTGGTATCAATCGTCATCCAGCCCTCAATATTGACTTTTTGTCTAAGAAAAAAATTGATAATTTTCCAATCCAAATATTTTCTTTTTTCCAGATCTATATATAGATTATCGAACTTTCCTAGATAATTATTAATAAGGGTGTTACTCAGCATATTAAAAAGGGTTTCTTTAGGTGTGTAAGTCTCTTGGTTCTTATTTCCTTGAAACGGAGATCCATAAAGAAAGCATTCTGCTTTATTTTCAGAATTAAGAAATTTATATGATAAAAGATCATATCTATAGTATTTCGGAAAATTCTCTTTATTACTAAATAATAAATCCACTTTAAATTCTTTTTGTTTCTTGGAATTAATTAATTCATTTTTTTCAGATGAATGCTGTTTGCTTACATTTTCTTTAGCGATACGATGCTGATGAACTGTATTTCGCCATTTTTCTGCTATTAATCTCGTCCATATGATCTGCGATAAATCATATTGAGAATGGCCTCTTAACCAGTTTTTCCATTGATTCATTTCATAACTCGGAAGTTGCTTATCCTTCAATTTCGAATCAACGATTCCTTGTGTTTCAAAAGAATCCTTTATTTGAGGCTTAAGAAGAAAAGGGATTCCTTGATATTCAAGGACAGATCTTAATTTATAAGAGTCATTAACCTGGAATTGTGAGAATCTGTAAAATACATATGCTTGTGACACGTAGGATAAGTCATAAAAAATATGTAAATCTCTTTTACTAACATTTTCAAGTGATTTTTTTATAGTCGAAATAAACAGAATTGCATTTTTCTTTCTTTTCTCAATTCTTCCTTCTTTTCTTTCATTATTGTAATTGTAAATGAATTTATCAATAATTTTCTTTTTTGATTCAAGAAAAAATTCTGTATTCATTCTGGGAATATTAATGATAGATAAAAATAGATCTGTGTATATTCGTTCAATGAAAAATTTTATAAAAGGGGGTAATTTATAGATTAATCGAGCATTTATTCTTTTTAATATCTTCCATTTTGCGAATCTTTTAGCATTATAACTTGTTTTGTTAGGACTAAGATTATTGATTCTTGAAGTTTTTTTTTCTGTCAATAAAGAATTTCTCCATCTCGGAGATGAAATTTGCCTAAATGATTCGTGAACTATCTGATTGTTAATTAGAGAATCTTTTTCTTCTTTAATTTCACTTGGT